ATAAGGCAAACACAAAGGCTAACAACTCAAGCAATCTGCCTTTCTCTGTGTTGAAGAAGCACGGGAAGCAGAGGCACCAATGGTAGCATCAGTGGTTCAAGTGCAGTGGGTAACAATAATTCCAAATGAAGGGTTGGAGGCTCCGCTTTCTCTTTCGTTTGAGACTGGGCAGCCCCCTTCCCTTATTCGTACTCCGTACAAGCAGCAGGACTGGACTAAAAAGGTATTAAAGGCGAAGTATGCTGCTTAGTTTCGTAGCTCCGTTTGCCAGGCTAGGCTCATCAACTGAGATTCCCAATTGCCGGTATCATTGAAAACTTGTGATTCCGGTCAAGACTGACTAAGGCGATAGAGAGAATTCCTATTGAGTTACCTTTCTTGGGATAACACCCATTGATCTAACAGCATGGGATATTCTCACAAGAGCTGATTCAATCGGGTTAACAGCATCGGGTATTCTCACTGCTAGCAATCCAGTTAGTTAGGTTTCGTATGCCTATTATACAGTATTACTAATTATACAGTCTTACTAATAGTTCATAGTATCTAATCTGATTTGAGAACGGAATTAAAATAAAGCGAAAAGCTGAACGAAAGAAATAGGTCAAACTGCATGCAATCGACAGCCAAAAGAGAGAAGCCAGTCGCGGCACACTGACTATATCCTACCCCGGTGACCAGAGTAATTTCCCTCGCCTTGATGTTGAATAGAACTAAGCTCCTCCTAGATAGATTCATTTTGTTGACCTTGATTCCAGACACCATGAATGCGCCGCTTTCTCGATCCAATCTCGCACTTGGTCTGATCGCACCCTAGATCAAGTTGTAACCGAAGTAGACCAAGAAGGGAGTGGAATGATGATTACCGTCTCTTGGATCTCATGGTTTGGAGCAAGCTCCGCTTTCCTTTCACTTGGCACGGGAATAATAGAAAAGCACTCTTTGGTGGATGGCCCCCTATCTCTTAAAGCTTCTATGCGACCTATTTAGCTATTTATTGGTGCCTTTGCTTCCTTCCCTTCCCGCGGCTTCTTTTATTAGAACTCTGCTGCCATCCCTGCTATTGCTTATGGGACTAAATCAATAGAAAAAACAACTAGATCCAGTGCCCCTTCCGCTGGGGGAACCGGGTATTCAATGGGCAATGAATTCAGATATTTACCCCTTTACAGAACTGAAACTGAGATTCCAGGATTTTAGCCGACTCAAGCGGGTAGTCCTTATTAGTAAAGCTTTGGCTCCCGAATGTGAACTGGATCTGTCTAAAGGGAAACTTATTCTCAATCTCTATTTATTCAAAGTGGTTTTGTATTCGTATATATGGGCGAGATAGTGCTTTTACCTTTTACTGGGTCATTAATGCATAAATAGAGTCAACTTAATATTCTGTTTTTTTAGAAGTTGGTTGGCCTTGACGTATATATACTATACTGCAGTTCCCACCTCCGTGTGTATTGCGTGTTTGCTCCAATCCGGGTCAACGAAGTCAACTGCCTTTGCTTGTGTCTCCACCTGTGCCCATGCCTATGCTAAAAAAAAGTAAATAAAGAAGCTTTAGAAATGATGGGACGGCTGGGATTTCTAGTGATGGGAGATTAGGAAGCTGCTGGCTCTGGCCTTAACTCAATATCAATACTAGAGGGTACCGGTTGTTAGCAGCTAAAAGAATATCTCCTGAACAGGTAGAGTTCGGATTGCGAAGAGGAGTGGAAAGCATCTACCAAGGTATTCGTTACCAGGATGTGAACGAATACCTTCTTTCGAGGTGAGACGAAGGCAGCTAAGCGCACCTAGCTTTTTCATAAGAAAGGAGGGGAAGGGCCAGCCACATAGCTGTTTAAGAATATTAGGAGGGCAGTTCAAAGCCTAACAATTGTTCGAGCTCCTGATTCTTAATAAAAACACTTTCTTTCGCCTCTCTCCGGACTGCTTCTACTCGATGTCCCGTGTTTTAGCCACACTTCCCTTCCTAGGAGAATCTTCGATGCTTCCCTAACCTTGTTCCAACTCAATAGCTTTTGAGCTGCCGTTCCCTTATTGTTTCGGAATTCGGTACCATCACGTATTGAATTAGCTACCTTCCCGCTTGTCCTGTCCTGTTCTTATCTTACTTGAATAGGTTTCCCACCATTTGAATCGGAAAGCTGTTTGCTTTCTATCCTCTTAATTGTATTTGATGAGAAGAGCTTACATGGATTGGTTCTAATCCTAGGCTTCGTTTCAGACTTCGCTTCATCAGTTAGCTCGGAATCGGTTAGGTTCACCTAGATGCTTGTTCGTAGAAGCCTCGGAGAAGGAGTAAAAAGCATTGTAGGTAAAAAAAAAGGGGGGGGAAGAATCGGTAGGTTTTGGAGGAGATCTACGTCTCATCTTCTTTTGGTTCGAAGACCTGGGCCTAGCTGCCCTGAAAGAGATAGGTTTAGTTGAAAGAAATGGCTAGTGAGTCACTTCGCCTTAGCAAGGGCCGTCTCGGTAACGATTGACATTTTAGAATAAACAAATAAGGAAGAAATACTACCACTCTATCGAAACTACCGATTCTTCGTATCAGACTGGCGATTCGCAAAAGAGAAAGATTGGAAAATGACCCAATCCCCTTTCGGTCTAGCTAAGGATAAGAATATGTCCTTTAGCTGCGAGACCTGCTCAACTATAACATTGGGGATGTAAGTCCAGCCTAGACTATGTTCTACTGACCAAGTGCAGTTGCCTCAATAGAAAAGTTTTCCCCGGGATCAAAGACGGAATCTTTATGATTGGATCGGCGAGGATGCCTGACCAGGGTTTAGATCTTTGGTCAATCCATCATTGGCTAAGCCATTTCTTTCGGACTTGGCCGATGAACAATTCACCTCGATTCTTCCTTTTTGCTAAGAATCAAGGACTGAATCGTCAATGGATAAAGAGGATTATATTGATTCGAGCCTCTCCTTTATATAAAGCTATTCCAGTCAGAGACTGTCTCCCAAGAGCCCAAAGTCTTCGACTAATTGGAGCAAGAGCAGCGAGAGCAGCAAGAAGGGGTTATGTACACGCCGAAGTCACTTAACTTTTTGTACTAATTTCGTCCTTTGGAGGTAGCATATATGTAGCAGCCTCTTCCAATCCACGAGTGGAGTCCGGATCCAAGCTAAGGCTGTCTGGGGAGGGCCAACCTTAGTGAGCAGCTTATCTAACCTATTAAGTTAAGATAAAAGCAGAGGTCTTGCTCATGGATCCAGTGGAGAAGCTCTCGGAAAGACATCAATCCGTGGATATTAATAACCCTTTGTTTTGTTTTGTTTTGTTTTGTTTTGTTAAAGGCTTCCACCGGCTTCCCATTTCTAGATCATTCATATTGAGTGACGTAGCCCATTTCGTTAACAAATAGGGGTGGCATCAGAAAGATCACCCGATCGAGGACTTTTCTTTGCGCCACTCGATTGAAAAGGAAAGGCGAGTTTCCATCCATAAGCATTCGCAGGTACCTCGAGGGACAAAGCACGGAATGAAAGATTCTTCATCTGCGGCAATGTTAATTGGCCGATGGATTCCGAGTGACTAACTTACTTGACAGAAGACTGATCAGCTTACTTTGAAAATGGCTTGAGAGAGACGGATAGAACCTCTTCTCTTCCTGTGCCTGAGTGATGGCTTTCCAGAGGAGATTGCTTTCAAGACCAGAGGCGCAGATGATAGTTTCAAGGACATGGGCAGAGGATCCCGATTCAAAAAAGAAAATCACCTGACGGAGGCACCCACCTAGCCTATGACAAAAGGAGACCTTTCCGAGGGTTAGGATCAAGGGTTAGTCGAGCTCTTTCAGACCCGTTCTTAAACATTATGTCCAGAGAATGACAAAGGGATTGAGGCAGTAAGAATGTGTTCATTGTGTAAGTAGGTAATACAGAGGCTACTGCCGCAGATGAAGGTGGTACGACCTGCTTGTGAAAGGGTCTTTCGTGGTCTCCGATCAGGAAAGAGAGCTAGTACAGAGAAAGGGAGCTTGTTTTCGAGCAAGGTAGCGCAGTAGTTGCTTGTTGGCTGTTTCGACTTTGAGAGTGGTAACTGGAGCTAGCGAGTTGTTCTTGTTGTTCAGAACTGGCAAGCAAGGATGATCCTATCGACCCATTCCAACTTGAAGCTCTCTCCTGTCATGTCGGGAGTATGGGGCTTAAACAGTTACTATCATTTTAAGAGAGAAACAAGGGATTTTCATTGAGAATATCGAGACTAGAGGACTTCGCGAAGTGAAGAACTACTGAACCAGAACCAAAATGGCGTAGTGTAAGTTAGTAATGTAATTGAGTGCCGATCGCTTTCAAGCAAAATCGTAAACAAAGTTTCAAAAGGAAATAGCAGCTCATACATTAATACCTCCCTAGAGAGATTGAAACCTGGCGAACCCGAAGATGACGAATCCGGAGAGCCGGAGAGTAGGTCTGTTTCAAATAGCAACAGAAAGACGTAAAATGCCTGCTAATGGGAGCGACCCGGTCCAGATTATGAAGCTGATCCAGCCAGGCTTGGAAGAAATGCAATATAGAAAGACTCACACGAATGGGGCTTCGGTCGATTCTTTGAATAGGGGTTTGTGAATCGGGGAAGGACGATCATACTGAATGAAATCAATGAACTACAGAACGACGATACACTCCTTCCTTTTGCAGCTTTATCATTAATTCTTTATTCAGATTGGGGTTCCTCATAACTGAACCTTTGAATTAGCTCTACGTAGAAGATGTCGAACCCGCTCAGCTGCTTGAGCGCGAGTCTTTCTCAATTACATTTTTGGAATGCTTAAGTCTTAAGGGCATCTTGCTATGGGCACATACATGCGAGTCCTCTTGCTCCAATACTTTACTTTCCTCCTACTGCTCATTATCTGGAGCTACTTCCTCCCGCATACTTATTTCCCCCGCAAGTCTTCAACCAAGTCCTAGACTCAGTCTTTCAACGATCCATTTGAGTCACAACCCTCTTTCCTTCTTTATTCGAGAGTAATCTTGGCTTCTTCTTCTCGATGATGTCCCTGTGAGTGAAGCAGTACTCCTCTTCCGTAGTGAATCCTGAAATATAATAATATATGCTTTTGACCTTTACTCTGCAGGAGATTGCGTGTGAGATACCGCTGACTTAAAAGAAAAAGCTGGAGATACTCCTCCCAAAGGGCACTAGGAGACTAGACATATTACGTTACGGGCACTGGATCTCGGGGCACTCAGACTAGTGATAACGGGAATCCTAGACCTGTAAGAGCTAGACTCGCACGAGGTTACAAAAAAAAAGAAATAAGATTAGGCGCTAGCTTAGGGGCCCATTCCTAAAGCCATGAGAGTTGGTTAGAAAAACTTTATCCTTTTACTATATTGAGGAGTAAGGAAAGGGCTTCCATGACAATGAGGTCATTCTTGCATGGGCTTGGGCTTGCTTTGATGATGGGTAGGCTTGTTGTGCTTTGGCCCTTCTGTGGGCTTTCATCGAAAGAGGCCCGAGTCTGAATTTGTAGGACTTTCTTTGTGATGGTTCATGTAGGCTTGGGTCTTTCATTCGGGCCCTATTGGGGCACCCTGTGGGCCAATGCGTATAAGCTTGGGCTTTCTTAACGTGGCTCATTTGACGACTCAGTACATGGATGTCACGAGTCTATTGGCATAGAATATGGAATCTTTTCCACGTAAGCTGGTTGTACAAAGTTTGTTTGTTTATACAGGCAGCGTGGTTATAGTAGTAATAATTCTGCCAGCCATGCAATTCGTACTGCATGTCGATATTACTCTACCACTCTATAAATGGAGGCTCGATAAGTGTCTTCACTTCATCAAATTAAAATCAAAGAAATTTAGTACTAGCACGTATGGCTATGGATGCTGCAAACAGGCTTTCTGCAATTGCTGCCGAAATGGCTGATAAATGAAATTCAAGAGCACCGTAGAGTGCTAAACTACCTTTTTTTTGAGAAGTGTTAGAACAATGGATCCTGCAAGGAAAGAAGCGCGCATTCGCGCTACCAGAGAGCGCATAGAGGGAGAGGAGGCAGCAAAGGCTGCGGGCGGAGCAGGAAGACCTAATTGTGCGTGCTGTCACCCGCGGTCCCCGGGGAGACTAGAATAGAAGAGTCCGTCGACTCTTTTTAGTTTTAGAAGGTTTAAATTAAATAAGTGTCTGGAGACATTTGTTTTCATGTCTGGTGTTCTTTGTCTTTTTTTAGTGTAGATCTACTCCGCTGCCTACTGGAGATAGACTCCTATCTATGCTAACTATCTTTGTTTTGTTTTATTTGTTATGTTTGCATGTATAGTATGGTATGGTAAAAACCCTAGTGTAAAATGTTGACTACTTAATGCTATGCTAATAGAATAATGAATAAAGACTTTTTCGTAAAAATGTGCTTCTTTTCTTTCCTTTTTTTTTTTCACTACCGTCTTCAAAGACTTCGAACTTCTTTCAATATAGGATAATATAAAAAGATGTACTCTTATAATTTCAAATTCTCACCATATCTCGAATCCTAGAGATGATAACAAATCAACTGACTTGTTAGCTAAGATAGCTTCCACCGTGGGCATTCCCCCAGTGGTTCCCTCCTCATGGTTGGAACTCATACCTCGATGTCAAGGCAGTCCTCTAGAAGTGGTGCCGGCGATCGCAGAAAAGGTCTTTCTTTCATGGACTAGATCCCAGCGGACAGCGATCTTCTTACTGGTGAACCATCACTTGAACCGAAGGACTTGCCTTTTCGTTGAGCTAGGCCCCTCTTTTAGGCCTTCCAAAGACGAAAAAGATGACCGAGGGAACTTATCTTATAGATGGAGCCTAGTTAGGTCACTTCGATCTCAATTAGTCTAAATTCTTACTCTTGTAAGTCTCCTCGCAAGGAACTAAAACATTTCTTTGATAGGGCAGAGAAAGAATAAACGGTCCCATCGACATACCATCAATGTATTAAAGGTAGAATCAAAGGAAAAGCGTAAAGTGCGATATTAATTATACGTTGAAGGCTAAGCCCTTGCCCTTTGACAGCATAGTGCAATTGCCAAAGGACATTGATTCCGTTATGAGCTTCTGTTCAGAGTTTCAAGATTTTTTACGAGGTCTCATTAATCGTTATTGACCTTTTTTCTCCCAGATTCCTATTGTTCAAAGAATATCTTGGGAGCCGGAAAACAGTGCCTAATGTAAGGATCCCTAAGGATGCGTTCTATCCTAAGTCTCATTCGAAACCGATTAAGTCAGCTTTCTTAGCTCTAACTTTTGAGCTTGCTGCTTATGGATCAATGCTGAGATTAGACCATGCACAGGAAGCCTTCTTTTCGTCGGCAGTGCTGTGGAGGTTGCAATTCCTGTTGCTTCAGCTCCTGTTCCTTCACGAGCATCGACACCCGCTCTGGTTCTTCCTGTTGTTTGCTTCCTGCTTGTATCATTCAACCTGTGTAAACCACTCTTTAAAGAAAGGGGTACCACTTTCATAAGCCACTGTCAACCACTGTAATAAGAGCTAAAGGACTATGAACCTTAAGATTGCACGAACAAGGGAGCAATGGGTCGAGTAAATACTCCCGGCCGGCTAGCCTGCGTTCCAACCGATCCGCCTCCATCCTCCACTCCGTCCTCCTAAAATCAAGAGTCTTTTTAAATTAAATTAAAAAGGTGGCCCTCGTTTATAGTAAAAACTAAATGCGATTCTTTCTAGTTTCTTTTTTTTCAAACTAATAAAGGAATAACTTACCTGTTGACCAATCATCGCCGGCATAACCATAAGAATAGAGCAGCTTGTTAATAAAATTTGCCGTATAACTCGAACACGCATTTTTACCATTTTTTTAATGTTTGTTAATTAAAAATTTTTTTTTTTGAAGACTCTTACTCCCCTATTAATATTCCAAAAGCGACCAACTTTGCTCAGCCCAGAATGGATTGGGATCCAAAAGAGAAAAAACTACTGCTATAACCAGCCCTCCACCACACCACCCGAGCCGACTAAATAAGAAGTGGAGAGACTTGCCGAGCAGCATGGATTGGAGTTTTGCCAAAATGACTTGGAAATCCACCCCGCTTAGTAAACAGAGAGAATAAGATAGACTGAGAAAGGTCAAAAGATTTAGTAAAGAAAAGATAACATGACGGATCTGATGAGATGACGTGATTTTCATGGGATTATCTTGTTGTTGGTGCAGTCCTTCTGTGTGTAGAACATTGGCTCCAATGGGTGCACCTGACTGTTCCCAATTCAGTTGGAACAGAAGTCACCAGCTTTCATTGGCGGGGAGCTGACTGAAGTCTCCCTAGTTGACGACAATGGTCAACCTGTCACGACCGTAGTGGGTCAAATAGAAAATGAATCCTATATGTTCTATATTCTATTTTTTTCTTATCCCTTGAGAAAAGATGCTCTGGATAAGACACCCGTATTGTGGGCCGTACCTACCTAGCTGAACTCGTATGGACATATCTAGCTCAAACAAACGAGAACTTACTTGGAACCATGATCCCTGCACCGATTTATGTACGGGTCATGGGAAACCTATTCAATGGTATGATCGCCGGTGAGCCAGTACTTTCTATCTCGACTGGAACTCGTTGTATGAGTGGAGCTGGTAGACCAATCCGTTAAGTACTAAAGAAGTGAAGGGCGTCAGCGAAACTCGAACCTTATCCAAGCTGACCTAGCTGACATCAGGTCTATCTAATTGGCTTGTCCATCTTTCATGGTTCAAGTCAGTTGACTCTACTCTATCTACCATGCATCGAGGTTGGTTCGTCGGCATTTAGCCGCTTTTTTCTTGTTTTCTTACTTACGCAAATTGCCCGCTATGTTGTTGCTCGCAGCTTCCCTCCGTCCCCCTTTTCTTCTTCCTTTCCAAAAGAGGGGTTGTCACCAGTAACAAAGTGGGTATATAACCATAATAAGAAGAATAGGGACTGACTTTCTTTCCAGAAGCAATAGGAGCATAGGCGGTGGTCGGATGAACAGAATGTCCGAGTAAGGAGAACTAGCCAAGCTTCTTCACAAGCAAAGGAATTGCAACCTAACCATCTGTGAGATCGGTCGAGAGGCTCCCCAGTCCTCTTTAACGCCACTCTTTCCGAGTCTCGTTTTTTTGATGAAATGAAGCTTACTATTCTGTTAGTGAGAAGCTCAGTTCCGCTTTAAGCCCGACAAGCGGGCAAGAGAACTAGAGTTGGTGTGGCTAGCCCTAAAGCGGGCCCTAAAAGAAGGCAACCAAGAGAGGTAGGCGCGGAAGGAAGTGCTTTCAGTCGATTGAGAAAAGACTCCCTTCACTAGAAGACATTCCCCTCGGCCCTAGATTCCCTTTCTGTTAAAAGTCAGATTTAGAAGATGTATCCTATTGTAAGCCTAGATATTCACCTTACCTGTGAGATTTCCTGCCGAGATAAGACCTTCTTTATATACGAGCGGTCTATGCGAGCTCCCCTTTAACACCATTTGAAGTTCTCTGAAAGGCTTCGGCTACTAGATGGGTTTATTCCCCTTTTCTTTTTTTTAGCTATTGCTAATCCCTTCTCCTTTATGCCGATCTTTTAACTAGCAGTTGTGATTCAATCCATTTCCACTCCCCTTTCTCATTCGACTGGCTAAAGTAGCGTAGCTATTACCATGTCTTCTTACTCTTTTGCTTTTTCGGGATAAAGGTTCTTTTGCGAAAGAAGAGCTTGCTTTCTGTAAATGGACAGAAGACCTTGTGAAAGAAAGTGATCCTCCCTCTTAAATAAGGAATTGATAGAGAGGAATGCCCTAGGGTCTCTCTTGGCGGAGGAATGGAACCTTTTGGAGAGGAAGAAGCGCAACTAGTCTTTATAAGTCACAAGTCTTTTCTCTCTCTCTCTTTGACACCGAATCTGCTCTGGGGAACGACTCGGCTAGCTTTGAAGAGAAGACAGAGGGAGTAGGAGGTGGGATTGGCATGGCAGGTCTACGAACCTGGGCTTTGGAAAGACTTAGGATAGGCAGAAATGGAGGAGAAGTCCCCCGCGGAGAAAATACATTATTCAATACCCG